TATATAAAACTAGCATGTCCAGTAACCCATGTGTGGTATTTGAAACGTCTTCCTAGTTATATTGCGAGCCTTTTAGATAAACCTCTTAAAGAATTAGAAAGTCTAATATACTGCGATTTTTCGTTTGCTAGGCCCGTAGTTAAAAAACCTACTTTCTTACGACTACGAGGTTCATTCGAATATGAAATCCAATCTTGGAAATACAGTATCCCACTCTTTTTTGCTACTCAAGGTTTCGATACATTTCGAAATAGAGAAATTTCTAGTGGAGCAGGTGCTATACGAGAACTATTAGTTGATCTGGATTTAAGAATTATTATGGATTCTTCGTTGGTAGAATGGAAAGAATTAGGAGAAGAGGGATCCACTGACAATGAAAATGAATGGGAAGATCGAAAAGTAGGAAGAAGAAAGAATTTTTTGGTTCGACGCATGGAATTAGCTAAGCACTTTATCCGAACAAATATAGAACCAGAATGGATGGTTTTATGTCTCTTACCAGTTCTTCCTCCCGAATTGAGACCGATTATTCAAATAGATGGAGGGAAACTAATGAGTTCGGATATTAATGAACTCTATAGAAGAGTTATCTATCGCAACAATACTCTTATTGACCTATTAAGTAGATCTACACCAGGGGAATTAGTAATGTGTCAAGAAAAATTGGTACAAGAAGCCGTGGATACACTCCTTGATAATGGAATCCGCGGACAACCAATGAGGGACGGTCATAATAAAGTTTACAAATCGTTTTCAGATATAATTGAGGGCAAAGAGGGAAGATTTCGAGAGACTCTGCTTGGAAAACGAGTTGATTATTCGGGACGTTCTGTTATTGTCGTAAGTCCATCACTTTCATTACATCGATGTGGATTGCCCCGCGAAATAGCAATAGAGCTATTTCAGACATTTCTAATTCGTGGTTTAATTGGAAAACATTTTGCTTCGAACATAGGAGTTGCTAAGAGTAAAATACGGGAAAAAGAACCGATTGTATGGGAAATACTTCAAGAAGTTATGCGGGGGCATCCAGTATTGCTGAATAGAGCGCCTACTTTGCATAGATTGGGCATACAGGCATTTCAACCTATTTTAGTAGAAGGACGTGCTATTTGTTTACATCCATTAGTGTGTAAGGGATTCAATGCAGACTTTGATGGGGATCAAATGGCTGTTCATGTGCCTTTATCTTTGGAGGCTCAAGCAGAAGCTCATTTACTTATGTTTTCTCATACAAACCTCTTGTCTCCGGCTATTGGGGATCCCATTTGCGTACCAACTCAAGATATGCTTATAGGACTTTACGTATTAACTAGCGGAAATCGTCGAGGTATTTGTGCAAACAGGTATAATCCGTTTAATTGCAGAAATTCTAAAAATGAAAAAATTCGCAATAATAACTCTAAGTATATGAAAAAAAAAGAACCCTTTTTTTGCAATTCCTATGATGCAATTGGAGCCTATCGACAGAAAAGACTCAATTTGGATAGTCCTTTTTGGCTCCGGTGGCGAATAGATCAATGCATTATGTCGTCAAGAGAAGTTCCTATCGAAGTTCACTATGAATCTTTTGGTACCTATTATGAAATTTATGGGCATTATTTAGTAATAAGAAGTATAAAAAAAGAAATTCGTTGTATATACATTAGAACCACTGTTGGTCATATTTCTTTTTATCGAGAAATTGAAGAAGCTATACAAGGTTTTTCTCGAGCCTATTCATATGGTATCTAATCATATAGATGGTTAGTGTTGATATCCAAGCTAGGTAAATTTGTGTTATGATACTGGCGTAAATTCAGGTCAACTAGCATCTTTTCAATTTTCTACGTGAATAAACATAAAGAAAAGGGAGTTTTCCAATCATTCACTCAAATTCATTGTCGAACCGAATCCCACTGAATGGAATATGGAGGTACTTATGTCAGAACAGGCCAATCTAGTCTTTCACAATAACGTGATAGGTGGAACTGCCATTAAACGACTTATTAGCAGATTAATAGACCATTTCGGAATGGCATATACATCACACATCCTGGATCAAATAAAGACTCTAGGGTTCCGTCAAGCTACTGCTACATCTATTTCATTAGGAATTGATGATCTTTTAACAATACCTTCTAAAGGATGGCTAGTCCAAGATGCTGAACAACAAAGTTCGATTTTGGAAAAATATAATCATTATGGGAATGTACATGCGGTCGAAAAATTACGCCAATCCATTGAAATATGGTATGCTACAAGCGAATATTTGCGACAAGAAATGAATCCTAATTTTAGGATGACTGACCCCTTTAATCCAGTCTATATAATGTCTTTTTCAGGAGCTAGAGGAAATGCATCTCAAGTGCACCAATTAGTCGGAATGAGAGGATTAATGTCAGATCCACAAGGACAAATGATTGATTTACCCATTCAAAGCAATTTACGGGAAGGACTGTCTTTAACAGAATATATAATTTCTTGCTACGGAGCGCGTAAAGGGGTTGTGGATACTGCTGTACGAACATCAGATGCTGGATATCTTACACGTCGACTTGTTGAAGTGGTTCAACACATTGTTGTACGTCGAACAGATTGTGGTACGATTCGCGGGATTTCTGTAAATACCCGAAATGGAATGATACCAGAAAGAATTTTGATACAAACATTAATTGGTCGTGTAGTAGCAGACGATATATATATCGGTTCACGGTGCATTGTCGTTAGAAATCAAGATATTGGAATTGGACTTATCAATCGATTCATAACTTTTCAAACACAACCGATATTTATTCGAACCCCCTTTACCTGTAGGAATACGTCTTGGATCTGCCGATTGTGTTATGGGCGGAGTCCTATTCATGGGGACCTGGTAGAATTGGGAGAAGCTGTAGGTATTATTGCTGGTCAATCTATTGGTGAACCGGGAACTCAACTAACATTAAGAACTTTTCATACAGGTGGAGTATTCACTGGGGGTACTGCAGAATATGTGCGAGCCCCCTCGAATGGAAAATTAAAATTTAATGAAGATTTAGTTCACCCTACACGTACACGTCATGGATATCCTGCTTTTATATGTAATATAGACTTGTATGTAACTATTGAAAGTGACGATATTATACATAACGTGATTATTCCACCAAAAAGTGTTCTATTAGTTCAAAATGATCAATATGTAAAATCAGAACAAGTGATTGCTGAGATCCGCGCGGGAACATATACTTTTAATTTGAAAGAAAGGGTTCGAAAACATATTTATTCTGACTCAGAAGGGGAAATGCATTGGAGTACCGATGTGTACCATGCATCCGAATTTTTGTATAGTAATGTACATATCTTACCAAAAACAAGTCATTTATGGATATTATCAGGAAAGTCGTGCAGGTCTGATACAATCCATTTTTTACTTCGCAAGGATCAAGATCAAATTAACATTGATTCTCTTTCTACTGGAAAAAGAAATATTTCTAATCTTTTAGTAAGTAATGATGAAGTAAAACGAAAATTATTAAGTTTGAAGACTTTTGGTACAAAAGAAAAGGGGATTAGCAATTATTCAATATTTAATCAAATGATATGTACGGATCATTCTCATTTAATGTATCCTGCTATTTTTCACAATACTTTTTATTTATTGGCCAAAAGACGAAGAAATCGATTTCTTATTCCATTCCAATCGATTCAAGAACGAAAGAACGAACTAATGTGTCCTTCTGGTGTTTCCATTGAAATACCTATCAATGGTATTTTTCATAGAAATAGTATTTTTGCTTATTTCGATGATCCTCAATACAGAAGACAGAATTCAGGAATTACTAAATATAGAACTATAGGAATTCATTCGGTTTTTCAAAAAGAAGATTTCATTGAGTATCGAGGAATCAAAGAATTAAAGCCAAAATACCAAATCAAAGTAGATCAATTTTTTTTTATTCCCGAAGAAGTGCATATTTTACCCGAATCTTCTTCCATAATGGTACGGAATAATAGTCTCGTTGGAATAGGAACACCAATCACTTTCAATATAAGAAGTCGAGTAGGCGGATTGGTCCGATTAGAAAAGAAAAAAAAAAAAATCGAATTAAAAATATTTTCTGGAAATATCCATTTTCCCGGAGATAGGGATAAGATATCCCGACACAGTTCTATCTTGATACCACCCGGAACGGTAAAAAAAAAATGGAAGGAATCAAAAAAAATGAACAATTGGATCTATGTCCAATGGATCGCAACTACCAAGAAAAAGTATTTTGTTTTGGTTCGACCTGTAATTTTATATGAAATACCGGACAGTATCGATTTTGTAAAACTTTTTCCCCAAGATCTATTCCAGGAAAGGGATAATCTGGAACTCAAAGTTGTCAATTATATTCTTTATGGAAATGGAAAATCCATTCGGGGAATTTCCGACACAAGGATTCAATTAGTTCGGACTTGTTTAGTCTTGAATTGGGATCAAGGCAAAAAAAGTCCTTCTATTGAGGAGGCCCCCTCTTCCTTTGTTGAAGTAAGTACAAACGGTTTGATTGAGTATTTTCTAAGAATTGACTTAGTAAAATCGAATACTTCATATATCAGAAAAAGAAATGACCCATCTGGTTTAGGATTGATCGCGGATAATGAATCGGATCGGATCAATATCAATCCATTTTTTTCTATTCATTCCAAGGCAAAAATTCAAAAATCACTTAGCCAAAATCACGGAACTATTCGTATGTTGTTGAATAGAAATCGAAATAAGGAATGCCGATCTTGGATAATTTTGTCATCATCTAATTGTTTTCAAATAAGACCATTCAACAATGTTAAATATCACAATGGGATAAAAAAAAATCCTAAAATTCCAATTAATAATAAGAATTCATTAGGCCCTTTAGGAATAGCCCGTCAAGTTGGAAATTTTTATTCACTTTACCGTTTAATAACTCATAATCAAATATCAATAATGAAAAATTTCCAACTTGACAAAATAACGGAAATTTTTCAAGTAATTAAATATTATTTAATGGACGAAAATGATAAAATTTTTAAACCCGATCTAGACAGTAATATCGTTTTGAATCCATTCCATTTGAATTGGTATTTTCTCCATCATTATTATTGTGAAAAAACGTTTACAATAATTAGTCTTGGACAATTTATTTGTGAAAATATATGGATAGCTAAAATGAAAAATGGACCACATCTAAAACTAAAATCGGGTCAAGTTATAACTGTTCAAATGGATTCTGTAATAATAAGATCGGCTAACCCATATTTGGCGACTCCAGGAGCAACCATTCATGGCCATTATGGAGAAATCCTTGATCAAGGAGATATTTTAGTTACATTCATATATGAAAAATCGAGATCCAGTGATATAACACAAGGTCTGCCAAAAGTGGAACAGATATTAGAAATACGTTCGATTGATTCAATATCGATGAATCTAGAAAAAAGAATTCATGATTGGAATGAGTGTATAACAAGAATTCTCGGCATTCCTTGGGGATTCTTGATTGGTGCTGAGCTAACTATAGCGCAAAGTCGTATTTCTTTGGTTAATAAAATCCAAAAGGTTTATCGATCCCAGGGAGTACACATCCATAATAGACATATCGAAATTATTGTGCGTCAAATAACATCCAAAGTCTTGGTTTCAGAAGATGGAATGTCTAATGTATTTTTACCTGGTGAATTAATTGGATTATTGCGAGCAGAACGAACTGGTCGTGCCTTGGAAGAAGCAATTTGTTACCGAGCTTTATTATTGGGAATAACAAAAACATCTCTGAATACTCAAAGTTTCATATCCGAAGCGAGTTTTCAAGAAACTGCTAGAGTTTTAGCAAAAGCCGCTCTTCGGGGTCGTATTGATTGGTTGAAAGGTCTTAAAGAGAATGTTGTTTTAGGGGGAATGATACCCGTTGGTACCGGATTCAAAAGAATAATGCACCGTTCACGGTCAAGGCAATATAACAAAATTACCTTGAAAAAAAAAAAATTATTCGAAGTAGAAATTCAAAATCTTTTGTTCCATCACAGAAAATTATTTGATTCTTTTCATTTCAAATAATTTTCTGTGATACATTAGAAATATAGGATTGAATGCGCTTTTAGGAAGCATTCAATTCATCCCTTTAAATGCAGTCATTTGATTTGGTAATAAAGTCTAATAAATAGAAAAAAAAAAAAAATACGAAAATGAATCATTCATATGATATACTAATATCATCTAAGAATTACTAATATCATCTAAGATATAGTAATGAAATTGCAAGAAAAAAAAAAAAGATAATAAATAGAAAAAAATGAATGACCTGATTATATATTAACGGCCATCGTCTATAAAAGAGAAGGTTCCATCGGAACAATTATTTATTGCTATTTCAGGATACCTGGTCTCGTTTTTTTCACTTAAAAAAAAAAAGGTGTGGGGATAAATGACAAAAAGATATTGGAACATAACTTTTGAAGAGATGATGGAAGCTGGAGTTCATTTTGGCCATGATACTCGGAAATGGAATCCTCGAATGGCACCTTTTATATCGGCAAAGCATAAAGGTATTCATATTACAAATCTTACTCGAACTGCTCGTTTTTTATCAGAAGCTTGTGATTTGGTTTTTGATGCAGCAAGGAGAGAAAAACAATTCTTAATTGTTGGTACAAAAAAAAAAGCAGCCGATTCAGTAACACGGGCTGCAATAACAGCTCGATGTCATTATGTTAATAAAAAATGGCTCGGAGGTATGTTAACGAATTGGTATACTACAGAAACGAGACTTTGTAAGTTCGGGGACTTGAGAACGGCGCAAAAGACAGGGAAACTGAACTCTCTTCCAAAAAGAGATGGCGCTATGTTCAAGAGACAATTATCTCATTTGGAAACATATCTGGGTGGCATAAAATATATGAAGGGGTTACCCGATATTGTAATAATCGTTGATCAGCAAGAAGAATATACGGCTCTTCGAGAATGTATCACTTTGGGAATTCCAACGATTTGTTTAATCGATACAAATTGTGACCCAGATCTAGGAGATCTTTCGATTCCAGCTAATGATGATGCTATAGCTTCAATCCAATTCATTCTTAACAAATTAGTTTTTGCAATTTGTAAGGGTCGTTCTAGCTAGATACGAAATTTTTGATTAATAATAAGATAAATAAATTTTTAGATTTGGTTGGGCGGTCATAGATTTATGGAATCGGTTATTATAGCATTACAAAATTGTGCAAAAAGAAATATTTTGTGATTAGTAGGTATTCAAAATAGAAAAGGAAATCAAAGTCAAATAAGGAAATGGTTGAATCAAAATAATTCCCTTTCAAGTTATCTATTTTTTTTTTAGAGGGCAGGGCAATATGAATGTTCTATTATGTTACATCAACACATTAAACAGATTCTATGATATATCTGCTGTCGAAGTAGGTCAACATTTCGATTGGCAAATAGGGGATTTTCAAGTGCATGCTCAAGTACTTATTACCTCTTGGGTTGTAATTGCTATCTTATTAATTTCAACCATTCTAGTTGTTAGAAATCCGCAAACTATTCCAACGTCCGGTCAGAATTTCTTTGAATATGTCCTTGAATTCATCCGAGACGTGAGCAAAACTCAGATTGGAGAAGAATATGGTCCGTGGGTTCCGTTTATTGGAACTTTGTTTCTATTTATTTTTGTTTCGAATTGGTCAGGGGCTCTTTTGCCTTGGAAAATTATAAAGTTACCTCATGGAGAATTAGCTGCACCCACAAATGATATAAATACTACTGTTGCATTAGCTTTACTTACGTCAGTAGCCTATTTCTATGCGGGTATTTCAAAAAAAGGATTGGCTTATTTTGGTAAATACATCCAACCAACCCCAATCCTTTTACCGATTAACATCTTAGAAGATTTCACAAAACCCTTATCACTTAGTTTTCGACTTTTCGGAAATATATTAGCTGATGAATTAGTAGTTGTTGTTCTTGTTTCGTTAGTACCTTTAGTAGTTCCTATACCTGTTATGTTTCTGGGATTATTTACAAGCGGTATTCAAGCTCTTATTTTTGCTACCTTAGCTGCGGCTTATATAGGTGAATCCATGGAAGGGCATCATTGATTAGTTATCAAAATAGTCTTTTTTTTTTTTTTTAGTTTAGCCTGCGACAAAGTCTGTGTGGCTCACGATAATCTACTTAATAAAATAAAAATAAACATAAAAAAAAATCGAAAGAAATTTTCAAAATTTTTAATAATAATCAAGGGGATTATCTAACCCACCCCAAAAATGTACTAAGTAAGTATAAATAAAAACCATTCCCGGGGAATGGTAATAAAAAAAAAATAGGAAAAAGATCTTTTAGATAGATCTCTTTCCTATTTTTTCGAAAAATAGTCTTTTTTTGACCAATCTTTGTTTTACTCCAATGAATATTATTTTTATTTCTAATTTTGTTCATTCAATTAGAACTATAAACATATTCAACCTTTTTATTAGTATATTAATTAATTAAAATTCTTATTAGATGTCAAAATTGATTAGTATATTCTATTTAATTAATATTAGAAATATTAGATTGGGAACTATCATTTCGGATGATATCTACGTTGTTTACGACATGTGATTCAAAAAAAAATATGTTATATCGAACTACAAAATATTTCCGTTTCATTCATTCACATTTAATGATTGACCAAAGTTTATTTTATTTTCCTAAATAAAATAAATATAAAATCACATTTAGATCACTAAAATTCGAATATTTCCATAGTAATAATTTGGTCTTTCGAATTGATTTAGATTAATTCGATCCATATGGGATAATAATGAATAAAAGAAAGGACAAAAAATAGGGTGAGGGGGTCGAACTAAGTGTATATATAATCTGTCGTTATAAGACAACTCTTAGTTTTTTAGGGGTTTCCAAGAATGATTCTCGAATCCTATTGAATATAAGGTATAACTAATTGGTTTACGGTATCGAACAAACACATGTATATGTCATAGTAGATATTCATTAGTTAGATATGACTATCTATCTAAATTTGTCCTGCTACTACTCTAAATTTAGGTGGGGATTCGAAAAAAAGAGCCCTTCCATTCCATCTCTTGTAATTGTGAATTGAATAACTCAAAAATGGAAATAAAGAAAAAGAAAGAACGAAGAATTAAAAGAATGGTTCAAAATTTTAAGATAAGAACAAAAATTGTATGTATTCACAAAAAACTACATGGGTAGAAACAAAAAAATGAATATCGAAGTTATTTGGATAATTCAATAAAAATTATTCATGAATTAAACTTCGACTAGATAAATGAAGAATGAAATAATTAAGTCATAATTTCTTGGTTGATTATATTATTAACTATTTCTTTATTTTATTTGGAATAGGAGAAACTTATCATGGATCCACTGATTTCTGCTGCTTCTGTTATCGCTGCTGGGTTGGCCGTCGGGCTTGCTTCTATTGGACCTGGAGTTGGTCAAGGTACAGCTGCAGGGCAAGCTGTAGAAGGGATTGCGCGACAACCGGAAGCAGAGGACAAAATAAGGGGTACTTTATTACTTAGTCTGGCTTTTATGGAAGCTTTAACTATTTATGGGCTGGTTGTAGCATTAGCGCTTTTATTTGCCAATCCTTTTGTTTAATCTTTTAAAAAAAATAGAAAAAGAAAAATACATATTGTTTTTTCCGTGGACTTTCGTTGCTGCTATTGCTTTTTTATATATATATATTCCGATTTAACTCCTACAATTTACTCTTCATTCGGATTAACATACTGATTCGCCTTCTTCCGTCCCTTTATTTAGTCCAATGAGCGCCCCCTTTTTTTATTTAGAATTGAAAACAACTAGATATTTTGCAATTGACATAAGAACTCGTATCTACTTCTAAGAGGTATCATTCTTATGAGGAATCTTTCAATTAACTAACCAATTCAAAATAGAGAATATATTTATTAATAAATATATTATTAATAAATATATTATTAATAAATATATTCTATATTCTCTACTAGATAGAATAAAATTCTTATTCTA